AAGCGAATTGCTGATTCGTACAGTAACAAGTACTAGGAGTATAGAGTATTGATTAAAACAAAATCTATTTCTTTTATTCATAAGAAATTTTAGAATAAAAAAAATAGGGAAACAATAAATAAACTCGAAAAAAAAAATGATAAGGATTACTGGTCTACGAATGGAATTTGACTACTTTATTTTATGTGATATTTCTGTGAAATTTTATTTTTTTTTTTTTATTTGAATCAATTCGATTTCTTTTTCTTTATTTATTAGTTAGATTTCTTTTTCTTCATTTATTATTTATTAGTTGAGTACTGGGTTCATTCACATAATCTCTTCAACGAAGAGAAGGGGTATTATAACGTCTAAATTCACTCTTTATTTGAAATTTAAAAAATCGATTTGAGAGATAGGATAAAACAAAAGATCTACAAAATCAAAATAGAGTGGATGCTCAAACGGATTAACTTATCCCCTTTTAGACCTTAGTCTTTTGTTCGTAGTGTAATGACTGCTTCATACATTAACAACTAAGAATTCAACTTATTATTTTTCGCTTCAATTGCTATTTTTTCTTATCGTCTTGTCTGATTTTCAATTAGGGAAATGTTTTATAAACATATGTAGAAAAAGAACATATTGCATTTAGCCCCTTCATGCTTACTATAACTAGTTATTTTGGTTTTCTACTAGCAGCTTTAACTATAACCTCAGCTCTCCTTATTAGTCTCAACAAGATACGATTGATTTGAAATTAATTGACTGAGCCGAACCCATAAAACTAAAAAGAAATCTTTCTGTGGTACTCCGAGATTCTATAGTTCATTACCGAATGTATTTACAATTATTGGTCATTGAGATTCCCTGGCACTACCAATTAATATTTAGTGATAGATAGTACCTCTCTTTTTTCTTTTTTATTAAAAAAAAAAAAATTGAAATGATTGAAGTTTTTCTATTTGGAATTGTCTTAGGTCTAATTCCTATTACTTTAGCGGGATTATTTGTAACTGCGTATTTACAATATAGACGTGGTGATCAGTTAGACCTTTGATTAATTAAGAGTTTTTTTTTTGATAATTTCACCTCCTGTTAATTTTTTTTAAGAAAAGAGGAGGTCAAATTCAGATTACTGTTCTGCTGAATTATTTGAATTTGGATAGAATTCTCGGATTAATCAAGCCCAGAATCACGCTCTGTAGGATTTGAACCTACGACATCGGGTTTTGGAGACCCGCGTTCTACCGAACTGAACTAAGAGCGCTTTATTATAAATAAAAAAGTCTTCTTATCACACTACTTAACGGCCAAGAAGAAGATTTTTTTTGTACCCCACTCTAATCTTATCTTGAATGCCTAGACTATCTTCGAGAATAACATAAACAAATGGATGTGTAATTTGAATCGAGTGAAATTTATTCCTTATTACTTCTCATAAGAGAAGTAAGGGGTAGGGATGACAGGATTTGAACCCGTGACATTTTGTACCCAAAACAAACGCGCTACCGGGCTGCGCTACACCCCTTTCTTTCAATTGGTCGACATTGTCATTGTAGAGAATCCCCGTCTTGTTTTCAAAAAGCTTAGTTTTTCCATTTTTTGCATTCCTATTAACTATTAATATATGAACCTAGACAATTTTTCTTAACATTTATTTTTGTTCTTTTAATTTCTATCTACGATAAAATCTCGTATTCATATTAAATATGAATAATATTCATATTATATAACATAGATTTTATTATTATATAATAATATGCTTATATACATAGGAATATCAAAAAACTGATCGTAAAAAAGAACGAGGGAATACTGGGGGGAGGGTAAGAAAGGTACTTTTTTTTTTTAAGAAAGGGAGAATCTTATCTTTTTTTATCGTCTTAAATCAATCATGGGAAGTAGGAATCCCATGTAAAATACAAAGGAATCTCAAATACTTCCATATAATATGTATTACCATCAGATAAACATTAAAACATAAAATTAAAATAAAGAAGGAGGATTAAAAATGCGAGATCTAAAAACCTATCTTTCCGTGGCACCAGTCCTAAGTACTCTCTGGTTCGGGTCTTTAGCAGGTCTGTTGATAGAGATCAATCGTTTATTCCCGGATGCGTTGACATTTCCTTTTTTTTAAACTAACTAGTTTAGTTAGTAACATGGGAAGGGGGGAAGAAGATTAGAGATAGAATCAAAAGATCTGTGACTAATCCCTTCCCCTCTTTTTTTTTTTTGAATTATCCAAAATTCAATTAGATACTTAGAGACAAAATAAAGAAAGGAGGAAAGATAGAAAAAAAAAAAAAATGAATTCAACCTCGGCTAAATTTGAGCTCAGCGTTCAATTCGATTTCGAAAAAATCGAGTGAGCACAGAAAGGGGGCCACGAAAAAACTGAAATACAAGATAGGAAAGTGAAATAGTGTACTATAATACTATAACTTCAAATCGAATTCAATATAGCTAAATTCAATAGAGTTTAAATTCGTTCTTCCACTTAAACTTGCAAAATAACAAAATTAAATGAATATTAAATTCTATTTAATATTTCTTACTCTATTATATTGTATTGTGATTGTAAAGAAATCTTTCATAATTTCAACTTAGCAACCTTTTTTTTATTTCTTTTTTTCGTTTTGCTAGTCACTTCAAGATTAGCAAATAAGAAGAGTTGATTGAATCAAAAACTCAAACTAAAGGAGGGTCATGGCCAAAGGAAAAGATGCCCGAATAACAATTATTTTGGAATGTAGCAATTGTCTTCGAAACGGACTTAATAAGGAATCAAGGGGAATTTCGAGATATATTACTCAAAAGAATCGACACAACACGCCGAGTCGCTTGGAATTGCGCAAATTCTGTCCCTATTGTTATAAACATACGATTCACGGGGAGATAAAGAAATAAACCGACTCCAAGTTATTTGTGGATCATTCTTATAGTAGCAAGAAAAAAAGGACATATTTTCTATTCGAGAGACCCCATTATTCTAGTTTAGTTAACAGAATTTAATTCACTCAAAATAAAACAAAAAAAAAAAGATTGGTTTTTTTTTATTCAAAATTATTTTGGATCGGATTGAAATAGTATTTTCGAGATAAGGAATAAACAAAGTATGGAAAAATCCAAGCGACCCTTTCGGAAATCCAAACGATCTTTTCGTAGGCGTTTGCCCCCGATCCAATCGGGGGATCGAATTGATTATAGAAACATGAGTTTAATTAGTCGATTTATTAGTGAACAAGGAAAAATATTATCCAGACGGGTGAATAGATTGACCTTAAAACAACAACGATTAATTACTATTGCTATAAAACAAGCTCGTATTTTATCTTTATTACCCTTTCTTAATAATGATAAACAATTTGAAAGAAGTGAATCGACTGCCAGAGCTAATGGTCTTAGAATCCGGAATAAGTAGGCTTACTTTCCTCTTCAATTTGAATCAAAATTCAAACTCTGAGATTGAGATAGTTTTATTCGAAGAATTCGAGAATCCAATCAAGATTAGATTGGATTTCTCCTACTTATCTATCGTAAAAAAAAAACACGAATCGGCGAAGAAGCAATCTTTTTGTCTTGGATATTTATTGGACGGATTTTGTTGCTCATTTTATTTGGAGCGACTTTATCTTTATCATACTAATTTTTATTCTACTTTCTCGGAGTTCATTCTCCAGAAAATGGCATTTTCAATAGTAGAACTTACAATTCCAATTTTTACTTCAAATTGAAGAATTTATTTTTTTTTGATCGAATTAGAAATCATATAAAGACAATTCCTATTTAATATAGCTATTTGTGCAACCATTTTACGATTAAAAAGTAACCGGGTCTTGTCCAGATTGTGTAGTAAATGACTATAACTATAGGATAAAAAATTAGTACGAATTACTGCATTTATCCGAGTAATCCACAAACGACGAAAATCCCTCTTTCGCTTACCTCTATCTCGATAAGACGAAACCAAAGCTCTGATTTTCTGTTGTATAATTGTTCGAGTAAGTCTCGAATGAGCTCCACGAAAGCTTGATGCAAATAAACGAATTTTTGTTCGACGTCTACGAGCTATATATCCTCGTGTAATTCTGGTCATTGAATAAATGAAACCTTAATGAATAACTAATGGGTTTCCTTTCTTTCAGTTATTCTTTTCCAATTTACTAGTTTAGTAATACCAACATGCACACATTCTTCCCATGTATAAAATAAGAATTCCAATGGCTTTTGCTACTATAACCTTCCCAACCACGATTTCTTTATTCCGATTCATTTCTATTTATTGGAATTTCTTTTAATAGTTATTGGAATTTCTTTTAATAGAATATTTTTTACTTTTTCGTTCTTAGTATCAATTCAATTTATTTGAATGCCTATATTTTATATAATATATAAAGGGGAAATCCTGGGTTCCATCGTTTCTATGGTTCTTTCTAAAACAAAACGGTGAGGTCCTCTCTATACACCGGAGTCCTTTACTTCGACTTCATTTAATGAATACTATTGCTAACTTGTACAGTTCACATTCTTTTGCTCTACCCATGACTAGTAAAAAAAAGTCTTTCACAAGAAGATCTACTTATACAGTAACGATATTGAATTATGAAGATTTGCTGGGGGGGAGCTGACCCTTGACCCTCTTAGTCCGTTTTTCATAGTCAAATTGGGTTTTCAAAATAATAGTTGCTCGCTTAATGGATAAACATTCGTTACCAATGAGTAATTTTTGATCATCTTCAATTTTGAAACGAGAGTGAATTCAATTTGCACCAACGCAAACCATAAATTTCAGTTCCAATGGAAGAATCCAATAGATCTTTTTTAGTTTGATATAGTGAACGTACGTACTTCTTTCTTCGATTTCCTTCTTTCTCTTTCTATTAGAAATGATCTGAACGAGTCGCGCATACACCCTAGTACATGTTCCTCGTCGCTGAGGACAGCCCCCGAGAGCGGGGGATTTCGTGACATTTTGGATTGGCTGTCTTGTGTTTCTAATAAGTTGTTTAATAGTTGGCATGTTGAATTGGAGCCATAATGAATGGGTTGGTTTAGATTGATCCTAACCGGCTAATTATGAATTACTTTCCCGTGGAATAGATGACTAAGATATTAGTCAATCCGGTAATAACTAAATAAAAACCCGTAATAACTAAATAAAAAAATAAAAATTGTCGATTTATTTAAACCTATTCCCCCCTATTTGCTTTTTTATTCAACTGCTACAAGATCAACAATTCCATGAGCTTGGGCTTCCGTTGCTGACATAAAAATATCCCTTTCCATATCTTCAGATACGACCCATAAGGGGTTGCCCGTTCTTTGTACATAAACCCTTGTAATGGTTTCTCGCAATTTAAGTAGTTCTGCTGCTTCTAGGATAAATTCTCCCGTTTGTGCCTCATAAAAAGAACTCGCGGGTTGATGTATCATTACCCTGATGATGGAACAAAAGGTTCTTCTCTCTCGATTATGAGATGGAAAGAAATAAAGAAAACAAGAAAGTATAGAACAACCGTACGGGCATCCTTTAGGCATTGCATACGGCTCTCGAATGGAATTCCGTTTGACCTTCCATCAAGGAATCATCAAAGAAAATATATATAAATTTTAGGTTGTATCGGATTGACATCGTCAAACGATCCAATTACCATCCTTCCTTTACGATTTCAGAGTAGTTAACAAAATACTATGATGGCTCTGTTGCTTTATATATTTATCTCCTCTGTGCTTCAGCAATCCCAAAGTTTTGATTTTTTTTAGTTTTTTTTTACTCTTTCAAAAGTATATTCATAAGTATAGCACGAAATAGAAATATCGGAATTTTTAAAGTGGGAAAAGAAAAAAAAGGTTTGTGACACTAAAAGGGGCCCCGCCACTAGCGAAGATAAAATGGGGAAAACTGCTTCGAATAATTGCATACTACTCTTTCGATATATAATTGAATGTTTTGAAAAAACAAAATTTGTAGATCGGATTCGATGTGCCATGCTATTATTACTTAATTTTTCTAATTTCATGCATAGTCTTTTTTTCGTAAAAAACTCATTGGCGCTAAGCGTGAGGGAATGCTAGACGTTTAGTAATCTCTCCACCGACGAGTATAAAAGATCCCATTGAAGCCGCTAATCCCATGCATATTGTATGCACATCAGGTTGAACAAATTGCATAGTATCATAAATAGCGACCCCCGGGATTACCCATCCCCCAGGGGAGTTTATAAACAAATACAAATCCTTGTTATCGTTCTCTATACTCAAATAAACCATAAGACCAATCAGTTGATTCGAGATCTCGCTATCAACCTCTTGGCCTAAAAAAAGTAATCTTTCTCGATAAAGTCGGTTGATTAGGATCAAATTTGTATCCCATAAGAGCCATACATGCACCTTTTGGTGCATACGGTTCAACAAAAATTGAGAAAAAAAGACTCAATGTGTAGATTCCAGCCCTCTTTCTTTTCTTTTTTAAAATGAAACTATTTATATATATTATATATTTTATTTAGTTTTGAGAGTGGTTTCGTAATTCTAAGAAATTCGAAAAGTTCTTATATTAATGAAACGAATTTTCGTCATCTTTTCAAGAAATGAAATGAGTTCCGTTTTGTGCCCCTTCCCTCTCAAAAAAAAATACATTAAGATTAACCATATTGAATTAACTTATCATTGATGCATTGCTGCATCGCGATTTCATTTTAATCACGATGTTGTTTTCTTGTTACTGAATCGGTCTTTTCAATTCTTTTAGGTTTATGCTCTACTCCGAGTAAAAATCTGCCCAATTTTGATTTGCACATATAGGATAAATGCCAATAGTATTACGTCTTTTTTTTACAACTTCATTTGTTTTCAATTGAGTTCATATCTTATAATTGAGTTCATATCTTATATCAATGCAAAATAGTAACCATGTAGTTTTATTTTATTTCTTTGCTCGCTGGGTTCGTTTAAAGCGAAAAATTTGAGATTACGATTACTCTGAAATATATGGAATATTTTTTAATAAAAATTCTTTATTCTATATGGAATTCTATATGGATATATGTAGTAATAAATAAAAATTCCATTTTTTTTTTCTAAAGGGAGCCTGAATACTTTACTTATGAAGACTTCATTTTAGTGTTCCAAAACATTCAACCCTAAATTATTGTGATTGCTAATATGAATTTGAATATTCCTCAAATCAAATTGCATTTCACGCTCCAAATTCTTGGTAATTCCATTTTTTTTTGGCCGAAACATAGGATATCTCAATCGGGGGAGAGAACGGGGGAAATCCCATATGACCAAATATATCTGACAAGTCGCACTATACGTCAACCCACGAGGCATCTTCCTCTCCAGGACTTCGAAAAGGTACTTTTGGAACACCAATAGGCATAAACTGAAAGAAAAAAGAATTAAGTACTATATTGGACTTTGATGTGGAAGCGTAACAATGCATTTATTGGCTTTATAATATTGTCTTTTATCATATTTGAGTCATAAATCGATCAAAATGTTTACGATTTCGAATAGTTCTTTTTTTTGAAGGATTCCTAAATATAGATGCATTTGTTGATCGAAAATGGGATTAACCCCATTGCGTATTGTTCCGTATCGGGTATAGAATAGATCTGCTTCTCTTTCTTATTAGGAACAAAATTGTTCCGCTTTTACTAAAAAATAAAAAAAAAAAAAGACTAGAACAAATATTACTCCTTTCTTGAAGATAATTGAAGGTTCATAGCATAGTTTTTTTTGCTAATGCAATAAAGTTACATAGTGTCTATTTTTCGTTAATAAAGGGGTATTTCCATGGGTTTACCTTGGTATCGTGTTCATACCGTCGTATTGAATGATCCCGGTCGTTTGCTTTCTGTACATATAATGCATACAGCCTTAGTTGCTGGTTGGGCTGGTTCGATGGCTCTATATGAATTAGCAGTTTTTGATCCCTCTGATCCCGTTCTTGATCCAATGTGGAGACAAGGTATGTTCGTTATACCGTTTATGACTCGTTTAGGAATAACCAATTCCTGGGGCGGGTGGAGTATTACAGGAGGAACTATAACGAATCCGGGTATTTGGAGTTACGAAGGTGTGGCCGGTGCACATATTGTGTTTTCTGGGTTGTGCTTCTTAGCGGCTATCTGGCATTGGGTGTATTGGGATTTAGAAATATTTTGTGATGAACGTACAGGAAAACCCTCTTTGGATTTGCCCAAGATTTTTGGAATTCATTTATTTCTTTCAGGGTTGGCTTGTTTTGGTTTTGGCGCATTTCATGTAACCGGATTGTACGGTCCTGGAATATGGGTGTCCGATCCTTATGGACTAACCGGAAAGGTACAACCTGTAAATCCAGCGTGGGGGGTAGAAGGTTTTGATCCTTTTATTCCGGGAGGAATAGCTTCTCATCATATTGCAGCGGGCACTTTAGGCATATTAGCAGGCCTATTTCATCTTAGTGTCCGTCCACCCCAACGTCTGTATAAAGGATTACGTATGGGAAATATTGAAACTGTGCTTTCCAGTAGTATCGCTGCTGTCTTTTTTGCCGCTTTTGTTGTTGCAGGAACTATGTGGTATGGTTCAGCAACTACCCCTATCGAATTATTTGGGCCTACCCGGTATCAATGGGATCAGGGATATTTCCAGCAAGAAATATATCGAAGAGTTGGCGCTGGATTAGCTAAAAATCAAAGTTTATCAGAAGCGTGGTCTAAAATTCCCGAAAAATTAGCTTTTTATGATTACATCGGGAATAATCCGGCAAAAGGGGGGTTGTTCAGAGCAGGATCAATGGACAATGGGGATGGAATAGCTGTTGGTTGGTTAGGGCATCCTATTTTTAGAGATAAAGAAGGGCGTGAACTTTTTGTACGCCGTATGCCTACTTTTTTTGAAACATTTCCAGTTGTTTTGGTAGACGGAGACGGAATTGTTAGGGCCGATGTTCCCTTTAGAAGGGCAGAATCGAAGTATAGTGTCGAACAAGTCGGTGTAACTGTTGAGTTCTATGGTGGCGAACTTAATGGAGTCAGTTATAGTGATCCTGCGACTGTGAAAAAATATGCGAGACGTGCTCAATTAGGTGAGATTTTTGAATTAGATCGTGCTACTTTGAAATCCGATGGTGTTTTTCGTAGCAGTCCAAGGGGTTGGTTTACTTTTGGGCATGCGTCGTTTGCTCTGCTCTTTTTCTTCGGACACATTTGGCATGGTGCTAGAACCTTGTTTAGAGATGTTTTTGCTGGTATTGACCCGGATTTGGATGCTCAAGTGGAATTTGGAACATTCCAAAAACTTGGAGATCCAACGACAAGAAGACAGGTCGTCTAATACAAGAATTCTCTCTTATTTTTAGTTGATATAGAATAGATTAATGTGGAAATAGAAATTGGCATCGTTTCTTTAATCTTTTCATTGACTCTTGTTCGTATTTCTTTATCCCATAGATAATCCACAACAAACAGCTATGGAAGCTATAATTGTAAAGCATGATCAAATTTATGGAAGCATTGGTTTATACATTCCTCTTAGTCTCGACTCTAGGGATAATCTTTTTCGCTATCTTTTTTCGAGAACCGCCGAAAGTTCCAACTAAAAAGTGAAATGATTTTTCATCTTATTAATTGAAGTAATGAGCCTCCCAACATAACATTGAACATTGGGGGGGCTCATTACTTCAACTAGTCCCCGTGTTCTTCGAATGGATCTCTTAATTGTTGAGAGGGTTGCCCAAAAGCAGTATATAAGGCATACCCAGTAAAACTTACAAGTAAACCAGATATAGAGATGGCGACTAGGGTTGCTGTTTCCATTATTATATAACTTCAAAGACTACCATAGATATATGGATCTATGATAAGATCGTTTATTTACAACGGAATGGTATACAAAGTCAACAGATCTCAATGAATACAAAAGAAGAGGATTTATGGCTACACAAAGCGTTGAGGGCGGTTCTAGATCGGGACCAAGACAAACTGCTGTAGGTAGTTTATTAAAACCATTGAATTCAGAATATGGTAAAGTAGCTCCTGGCTGGGGAACCACTCCTTTGATGGGGGTTGCGATGGCTCTATTTGCAGTATTCCTATCTATTATTTTAGAAATTTATAATTCTTCCGTTTTACTGGATGGAATTTCAATGAATTAGATTAAAGGGTAATTCTTAGATTTTTAATACGAATACAAAGTAAAGTATTTCGGTTGCCTATTTTTCTCCGATTATTCCTTTACTTTATTGGTAGTTCGATCGTGGAATTTCTTTTTTTCTGTATTTCCGGAATATGAGTGTGTGACTTGTTCTAATTGATTCTATTGGTAGTACAGAGAAGGAGTCTGTCATCTTTATAGAGATGGTTTTTCCTCGTCAGATATTTATTCGAGTATCTGGAGCACAGAATATATGAAATAGATCCCAATCAATAACTATGATTCCTACTTACTATTCAGACCCCGCGACCGGGCTGGCTATAAAAAAAATTTACCAAAGAGTGTTATATTATAAGTTCGACATCAAAAGGTTGTTTGTTTCTTTTTGAACAAAATTCCCTTATTGATAGCTGATTTTGATCAAAGTACAAAACTTTAGTTTGATTTTGAGTTATTATATCTATTCGTTGAATAAATGGTTATCTAATGGTTCTTACTCATAGAATCTTTGGACTTATTTTGTACTTTTAAGTAATCATCGTGGTTCTAGTATGAATCTGAGGTTTCAATCGATTAATAGGTTCTTAACAAGAGAATTCCTATCAAAAAAAGAAGAGTCAATCTCGAGGAGACACAAAGAAAATCACAAATCACCGAAAAGAAGTAGTGAATAGGAAAATAGAAGATTCAACAGGCCAGTAACGATCAACGAGCCGACTTGATATTTTAGCATTATAACCACAAATACTAACTCGTCTCCTCATAGACGTGAAAAAGGGGGGTTTGGTTATAAAGTTTCAAATCTAGCCCCCTTCCAAGTAAAACAATACTTTGGTTTTTTGTTTGAGCTGTACGAGATGAAATTTTCAGATACGGTTCTCCGAGGGGGAGTACTATTCGTTTACCTATCTCAATAAAGTCTATGATTGGTTCGAAGAACGTCTCGAGATTCAGGCGATTGCAGATGATATAACCAGTAAATATGTTCCCCCTCATGTCAATATATTTTATTGTCTAGGAGGAATTACACTTACTTGTTTTTTAGTACAAGTAGCTACAGGTTTTGCTATGACTTTTTACTACCGTCCAACTGTTACTGAGGCTTTTGCTTCTGTTCAATATATAATGACTGAAGTTAATTTTGGTTGGTTAATCCGATCCGTTCATCGGTGGTCCGCAAGTATGATGGTCCTAATGATGATCCTCCATGTATTTCGTGTGTATCTCACTGGGGGTTTTAAAAAACCTCGCGAATTAACTTGGGTTACCGGTGTGGTTCTGGCTGTATTGACCGCATCTTTTGGGGTAACTGGTTATTCCTTACCTTGGGACCAAATTGGTTATTGGGCAGTCAAAATTGTAACAGGTGTACCGGAAGCTATTCCTGTAATAGGATCTCCTTTAGTAGAGTTATTACGGGGAAGTGCTAGTGTGGGACAATCCACTTTGACTCGTTTTTATAGTTTACACACTTTTGTATTACCTCTTCTTACTGCCGTATTTATGTTAATGCATTTTCTAATGATACGTAAGCAGGGGATTTCAGGGCCTTTATAGAGAATCTATATCATAAGCTAGAAATTGATAATTAAATATTTTTATTTCTTGCTTGAGGAGGAAGAATTCTATTTCATTGCTAGACATATGGATTCTTTGAAAAGAATAAAACATATCTTTGGATATTTCCCTTCACTAGTCCCGTGACAAATAAAGTATATTATACGCTATAGTTGAGGGGAATTCTACGACGAAAAATGGATTATGGGAGTGTGTGACTTGAACTATTGATTGGACCGTGCAGAAAGATATATACCCTTATCTGCCACATTGGGATTCACAACCTAATTCATGTGTCTTTGTTCCAACCACCCCGTAAATGAAAAATCCGATACCCTATAGTGAGGATAGGCGGGTTTGTTTGAAGAGACTTTTTTCTATGATCTATAATCAGCTCCAACCATATTGTACATGAACAGGCTCCGTAAGATCCATTAGAATAAGCGATGTGACCTACTAATAAGGCCAATTTTGTTTTATTGATTTAATAATAGTATCGAAATGCAACCATTTCCTCTGCATCAGCCCGATTTCTGATACTACGGAGTGAAACAAGGGATCTAAAGAAAAGAAAGGTGAGGCTATACTCTATTAGTAACAAGTAAATCCTTTGTATGGAATATACTATTCTGGGGTAGATAAGGCCAAATTGCAAAGTCTGAGACGACCCAGAAAGCACTTGATTATGATTAAGCTTGCTTGGGTACTGAGCATTTAATTTGTAAGAACGAAATTCCTTCCAACTAATCACTTAATCGTTTCACTTTTGAAAACTTGAATTCAACCCAATCCGGTCAATCTTGTCTTACATG